TGTGGCGGACGGACGCTAAGATGGAATAGGCCCGCTAATATGCCTAATGTTCCTGCTGCAATATGATGAGAGGCTATTCCTCCTGGAACAAAAGGATCAAAACCTTCCACGCCCCACGCTGGATTTACAGGTTGTACTTTTCCCGTTAGTCCATAAGGATCGGACACCCATATTCCGGGACCATACAAGCCTGTTACATGAAATGCACCAAAACCAAAGCAAGCTACCCCTGAGAGAAATAAATGAATTCCAAAGATCTTTGGCAAATCCAAAGAGGGTTTTCCTGTACGTTCATCACAAAATATTTCTAGATCCCAATACACCCAATGCCAGATAGCTGCCAAAAAGCATAAGCCAGAAAACACAATATGTGCTCCCGCTACACCTTCGTAACTCCAAATACCTGGATTCGTTACAGTTCCCCCTGTGATACTCCAACCGCCCCATGAATTGGTTATTCCTAAACGAGTCATGAAGGGTATAACGAACATACCCTGTCTCCACATTGGATCAAGAACAGGATCAGAAGGATCAAAAACCGCTAATTCATACAGAGCCATCGAACCGGCCCAACCAGCAACCAGAGCTGTATGCATTATATGAACAGAAAGCAACCGACCGGGATCATTCAATACAACGGTATGAACACGATACCAAGGCAAACCCATGGAAATACCCCTTATATCAAAGATAAATGGACACTACGTAACTTTATTGCATTGGAAAAGACTATAATATGACTATCCTATGGACCACTCTTGTTGAGTCGATTATTTCCGAACAAGGGTTTCTATTCTGTTGGTAATAATGGAACAATTCTGTTCGTAGGAACAAAGAGAAGCAGATTTATTCTATACTCGATAAGTACCAATACGCAATGGGGGAGTTGATCCCATTTTCTATGAGCGAATGAGTCCATACTTATTTATCATTAGAAAGATCTATTCGTAATAATTTGAGTTTATTCATTCTGTCTTTCTTTATGAATTTTTAGAATCTATGGATAAAATAAATACGATAAAACCAATATGAATATTATAAAGACAATAAAAAAAATTGTTACGTTTCCACCTCAAAGTGAAATATAGTATTTAATTCTTTCTGTCATTTAATGCCTATTGGTGTTCCAAAAGTTATATTCCGAAATCCTGGAGATCCAATTTCATCTTGGGTTGACGTATAGTGCGACTTGTCAGATATATTGGGTCATATGGTATTTCCCCGTTCTCTCCCCCGATCGAGATATCCCCCGTTTCGCCCAAGAAAGATAAATTGAATCATCAAAAATTTGGAGCGTGAAGTGCAATTAGATCCATTTTTGAGGGGATTCATATTACTATTATCAATTAGAATAATTTATGGTTGGCTTGGTTGGACTAAAAAAATGAAGTATCCAGGCTCCGTTTAGAAAAAACCCAATTGGATTGGTAAGATATCTATGATTGCTATTCATATTTTTTCTTTGTAAAGAGATCCTAATTGTCAAGCAAAGTTATCTCAACTCTAATAAATACTTGTATAAAATGAATTGAAAAAAAAAAGAAATACAAAAAGAAATGGTAATGGGAGCATTTGTCCTATATGTACAAATCCAAATCGGGCGGATCTTTACCCGGAGTAGAGCATAAACCTAAAAAGATGAAACAGACCCATTCAGGAACAAGAAAATACCATCGCGGTTTGGATTAAATCTCGATGAAAGAATACATCAATGAGAAGTTAATTCGATAAGTTTAATGACCCTTTCTTATAACTTCGAATTTTATAATGGAAAATCGAAAATAGAAAAAAGGAGTAAAAACTCGTCTTTATTGAAAAATCGAAGAAAAGCCCTTTCGTTAGAAGTAAGAAAGAACCTTTCGAAAAAAAAAAAGAAAGAGGACTTGAATCTATACATTGATTCACAATTTTTTTGAACCGTATGCATCAAAAGGCGCATGTACGGTTCCTAAGGGATACAATTTTACCCTAATCAACCGACTTTATCGAGAAAGATTACTTTTTTTAGGCCAAGGGATTAGTACCGAGCTTTCGAATCAACTTATTGGTCTTATGATATATCTCAGTATGGAGGATGAGACCAAAGAGCTGTATTTGTTTGTAAACTCTCCTGGGGGCTGGGTAATACCTGGGATCGCCATTTATGATACTATGCAATTTGTGCGACCAGATGTCCATACAGTATGCATCGGATTAGCTGCTTCAATGGGATCTTTTATCCTGGTCGGAGGACAACTTACCAAACGTATAGCATTCCCTCACGCTTGGCGCCAATGAGGTTTTTATTTGAGAGAAAAAAGAAGACTATGCCTTCGCCATATGAATACTAAGTAATAATAGCATGGCACTTCGAATTCGATATGAGAAATTTTTGTATTGTTTTTTTTTTTCAAAACATTAGATTCTGTATCGAGAGAGTAGTATGAGATAAGGGGTATTTCCGATTTTCTCTTATCTATCGGGAGTTCAGTTCAGCGTCACAAACTTTTTTGTTTTCATGCCGGAGAGTTCTTAACAATATTTATGTTATGAAAGAGTACGAAAAAAAAAAAAGATTTTTTCCTTATTTGATCGGATTAAAAAGAAACTTTGGGATTGCTGAATCACAGACAAAAAAAAGAAAAAATAAACATATAAAGCAACGGAGCCATCATAGTATTTTTTAATTCCTCCGAAAGGAAGGATGGCAATTTGATTATTTACTCATCTGAGTCTGATAGATTCTATTTTTCTCTTTCTTCAATAGAAAGGAGGGGGGTCAATTTTCTTGTAGAGCCGTATGCACAAAAGATGCCTGTACGGTTGTTCAATTCTATCTTTTTTCTATTCTTTATCATGCGAGATAAGGGAAGCTTTTATTTTGTTATATCATCAGGGTAATGATGCATGAACCTGCTAGTGGTTTTTATATGGCACAAGTAGGCGAATTTGTCGTGGAAGCGGAAGAACTGCTGAAACTGCGTGAAACCCTCACAAGGGTTTATGCAGAAAGAACGGGCAAACCCTTATGGGTTGTATCCGAAGATCTGGAAAGAGATATTTTTATGTCAGCAACAGAAGCCCAAGCTTATGGAATTGTTGATTTTGTAGCGGTTCAAGGAAAATAACATGGATTTCGCGCAAATCCGTGATTTGAGATTTTATCTTCGAATTGAATATTATAGTAAATAGAAGTAATTCACCATCATTCGGTTAGGATCAATCTAAACCAACCCATCATATTATGTATACGATTCAACATGCCAACTATTAAACAACTTATTAGAAATACAAGACAGCCAATCAGAAATGTCACGAAATCCCCCGCTCTTCGGGGGTGCCCTCAGCGTCGAGGAACATGTACTAGGGTGTATGTGCGACTCGTTTAGATCATGAGCTGGCACAAAAGCAAGAAAACGACTTTTACAGTATCAATGATCAGTACCGGTGAATGGGATAGGATGGAAAAAGGAACTCCCTCCATTATTCAAAAAAAACTTTACCACATCCCTCTATTGTGTATGAAGTTTATGGTTTCCGTTGGTGTAAATCCAATCACCTGAATTTAAGATGATAAGAAATTCTCCATTGGTAACAAATGGTTATCCATTAAGCGGAGGAAATCTTATTTAAAAAGCATAAAACATAAAGATTAGGTAGGCTCCCAATCTGGCAAGAACGGACTAAGAGGGTCAGCTACCCAGCAAACTTTCATAATTAAATACCGTTACTGTATAGGTAGATCTGATTGTGAAAGACCTATTACTGGATAATTCATGGGTAGAGCCAAAGCGTGTGAACTATACAAGTTCCCAATAACATCAATTAGTTGATTAAATAGTAAATTAAAGTATAAAGTAAGGGCTCCGGTGTATAGAGAAGACCTCACCGTTTAAGAAGTAACCATAGAAACGAAGGAACCCACTATTTCTTTTTTTATTTCTTTTATTTACTATATTTTTGATACCTAGGAAAATCCAATTTCTTATTTCTGTCTTATTTCGCAGTGAAATACCTAAAAAAAAAAAGAAAAAATCGTGGTCGGGAAGGTTAGAGTAGCCAAAGCCATTGGAATTTTGATTTTATACATTGGAAAAATCCGTTTTGTTATTAATAGACTAGGAAGGGGAAAAGAATAACTGAAAGAAAGGCAATCAATTAGTTATTCGTCAAAGTTTCATTTATTCAATGACCAGAATTAAACGGGGATATATAGCTCGGAGACGTAGAACAAAAATTCGTTTATTTGCATCAAGCTTTCGAGGGGCTCATTCAAGGCTTACTAGAACTATTACTCAACAGAAAATAAGAGCTTTAGTTTCGGCTCATCGGGATAGGGATAGGAAAAAGAGAGATTTTCGTCGTTTGTGGATCACTAGGATAAACGCAGTAATTCGCGAAAGGGGAGTATCCTATAGTTATAGTAGATTAATACACGATCTGTACAAGAGACAGTTGCTTCTTAACCGTAAAATACTTGCACAAATAGCTATATCAAATAGGAATTGTCTTTATATGATTTCGAACGAAATCATAAAGGAAGTAGATTGGAAAGAATCTACCAGAATAATTTAAATTGAGTTACCCGGAGAATGAACTCCGGGAAGGTAGAGTAGAAATTAGTATGAGAAAATATGCTAAAGTAGTCAAAATGAATGAACACGTTCAATTCAATAAAAACAGATTTCTTTTTTTCCGATTCATTTTTTTCTTACGACACGATACTCAAATCTAGATTCACTCAAATCTAGATTCTTGTAATTATGATTCAAGTGAAGAAAAAGTAAGCCTATTTATTTCGGGCTTTAAAACCAGTAGTTCTAGCGGTCGACTCGGTTCTTTCAAATTGTTTCTCATTATTGAGAAAAGGTAACAAAGATAAAATACGAGCTTGTTTTATAGCAAGAGTAATTAATCGTTGTTGTTTCAAGGTCAATCTATTCACACGTCTTGATAATATTTTTCCTTGTTCACTAATAAATCGACTAATTAAACTCATGTTTCTATAATCAATTCGATCC